TTTTACTATTAGTAAAAGAGTGAGCCGAGTACAAGTTTTTCATACATCTTACGACAAGCAAAATCCTAAATAAAAAATCGAAAACATCAAAATGCAAAAGTTTCTTTGGTTGTGCTGGATCCAGAATTAATCCTATGGATCTCTAGGATTGGTGTATTCTTATATATCCCATAGCTTAGAGCTTAGGACCACGGATAACGAGTTAAGTATAAGAGCCCCTTTTACCCATCCTGTATATTGTCCTTTTCTTTCGTTTTTTCTAGTACAACTGTAAAACAAAGTTCTATCATATAGAGAGAGTGGAGGGATACACGGATTCTTACAAAAGAGAATCTTTTAGTTTTCACTCATTTTTCGTTAACAATCCGAGTGCTTTTTTTTAGTAAATTAAAATTTCAAATGACTTTTCATCGAATGACTATTCATCTTTTTTTTTTCATGCAAATAGGGGGCAAGAAAGCTCTATGAAAAAATGGTGGTTTAATTCGATGTTGGCTGCGGAGTTCGAACAGTGGGGGCTAAGTCAATCAATGAGCAATCTTGATCCTCTTGACAATACCAGTAGCAGTGAAAATATGAGTCCAAATTCTAGAGAAAAAAACATTCGGAGTAATGGTTCTAGTTACATCAATTTTGATCTCTTATTCGGTATCAAGGGCATTCGGAATTTCATCTCTGATGACACTTTTTTAGTTAGGGATAATAAGGGGGAAACTTTTTCCATTTTTTTTAATATTGAAAAAAAGATTGTTGAGATTAAAAATGATCATTCTTTTTTGAGTTCACTCCAAATGTCTAATTATTGGAATTCTAGTTATGGGAATGGGTCGAAAAATGACGATACTCATTATGATCTTTCCATGTACGATACTAAATCTAGTTTGAATAATCACATTAATAGTTGTATTGACAGTTATCTTCATTCTCAAATGCGTATTGAGAATTCTGGTTTAAGTGATAGTGATAATTACAGTGATAATTACATTTTTGATGAAAGTCAGACTACCACTAAGACAAATGGTAGGGATAAGAATCTTGAGGTCACTAAAAAATACAGGAATTTATGGATTCAATGTGAAAATTGTTATGAATTAAATTATAAGAAATTGTTGAAATCAAAAATGAACATTTGTGATGAATGCGGATATCATTTGAAAATGAGTAGTTCAGAGAGAATCGAACTCTTGATTGATCCGGGTACTTGGGATCCTATGGATGAAGACATGGTCTCAACGGATCCTATTGAATTTCATTCGGAGGAGGAACCCTATAAAGAACGTATTAATTCTTATCAAAAAGAGACAGGGTTAACCGAAGCCGTTCAAACAGGTATAGGTCAACTAAATAGCATTCCTGTAGCAATAGGGGTTATGGATTTTCGGTTTATGGGAGGTAGTATGGGATCTGTAGTCGGAGAGAAAATCACTCGTTTGATTGAGTATGCTACTAATCAAAACCTACCCCTTATTATAATGTGTGCTTCCGGTGGGGCACGCATGCAAGAAGGAAGTTTGAGCCTGATGCAAATGGCTAAAATTTCGTCAGCTTTATTTGATTATCAATCGAATAAAAAGTTATTCTATGTATCAATTCTTACATCCCCTACTACTGGCGGGGTGACAGCTAGTTTTGGTATGTTGGGAGATATCATTATTTCTGAACCCAACGCCTACATTGCATTTGCAGGTAAAAGAGTAATTGAAGAAACATTGAATACGACAGTACCTGACGGTTCACAAGAAGCTGAATATTTATTCGATAAGGGTTTATTTGATCTAATTGTACCACGTAATCTTTTAAAAGGCGTTCTAAGTGAGTTATTTCAGTTGCACGCTTTCTTTCCTTTGAATCAAAATTCGATCGAACAGTAAGGTCAATTTTTTTATTTGTGACAAAAAAAGTAGTTAGTTATCGTAATTAATCAAAGCAAAAATAATATGATAAAGAATCAATCATAATAGAATAATGGAAATCGAGTTTTCGTGGTTGCCATACTAATTTAATTTCTATAACTATAATAACTCTCTATAATATAGCTAATGCAAAGTTGCAGATAAATTGTTTTTTTTATTTGACTTCATATTCCATTCCTGGTTAGTAATCAGAGAACCTCTATTCTATCAACACTCTTACCTCTGTAAATAAAAAAGTTGGCAAATAAAACGAATTTTATCTTCCTTTCTTACATCTGAAAAATTCTAAAAAAATGGCCTTTTGCATTTTAATATATTTATTGCCGGATTATTCTCAGAGACTCTCCGTTTTGACTAACAAAAGAATATCTCTTGGATCAGATTCTAACGAATCTTTCGGAACTTTGTAAGCAATTCTTTCTTTATTGATATTGAATTAAAAGATAAGAGCAAAAGAAGAAGAAAAGATGAAGAATAAAAAAGTCGATTCTAAAACATCTATTTTTGTGGAGAAGGCTAATTAAGTTCATTTAATTCGTTCTACATTTCTTGAACTTAATATATACTCACTTAGATATAATTAGTATAATTATATAGAATTAGAATTCTAATTAAGTTAATATTATTTTAGAACAATATAACAAACAGGTACAATATAGTAAATCGAGGTACCCATTCTATGACAGATATAAACTTTCCCTCTTTTTTTGTGCCTTTGGTAGGCTTAGTATTTCCGGCAATTGCAATGGCTACTTTATTTCTTCATGTTCAAAAAAACAAGATTGTTTAGGCTGAATGGTGAGGCAAAATCGAATTTTTTCAAGACTTAGACTTGATTGAATCATAACCCAGATATCTATTTTTTTCTTGGAAAGTGAAATATGGTAGAATGCATGATTTCTTTCAAACACAAGTGCAATACGTGCGAAACTTGCTTGCTATAGGGGTAAATTCTTTTTCACTTTTTAAAATTAATAGATCAGTACGGGTCAGTTCCGTTTTTGAAAGAGAAAGTCAATGCTTGTAGATATCTAGGGCGGGGTGGGACATTCTTATTTTCCTTTTCGATCGAACGTTTTTTATGAATTACCCCGGCAGATTCACATTAGAATAGTGCTAGTTGATGAGAGTTACTTCAGAAACAAAATAGCATTAGTTAAGTCGTTAAGTAAAGTACAAGTTAAATTCATTTTGGTTATTCTATCAATTCAATTAAGTCAAATTAAATGCAACTAGATTAGTATGAATTGGCGATCAGAACGTATATGGATAGAACTTATAAAGGGATCTCGAAAAATAAGTAATTTCTGCTGGGCCTTTATACTTTTTTTAGGTTCATTAGGATTTTTATTAGTTGGAACTTCCAGCTATCTTGGTAGGAATTTAATATCTTTATTTCCCTCTCAACAAATAATTTTTTTCCCACAGGGGATCGTGATGTCTTTCTATGGGATCGCAGGTCTCTTTATTAGTGGCTATTTATGGTGCACAATTTCGTGGAATGTAGGTAGTGGTTATGATCTATTCGATAAAAAAGAAGGAATAGTGTGTATTTTTCGTTGGGGATTTCCGGGAAAAAATCGTCGAATCTCCCTCCGCTTCCTTATAAATGATATTCAATCTATCAGAATTGAACTTAAAGAGGGCATTTCCCCTCGTCGTGTCCTTTATCTAGAAATCAGAGGCCAGGGGGCCATTCCTTTGACTCGTACTGATGAGAATTTGACTCCACGAGAAATGGAACAAAAAGCTGCTGAATTGGCCTATTTCTTGCGCGTACCGATTGAAGTTTTTTGAAATGAATCGAACAATGAACGTTTTCTGATTCTCGACTGGAGGTAGAAAACTCTACAATCCAAAAATGTTCCATGGCATAACTTAAAGAAATTTAAGTCAGAACGTACCTTCGCTGCGAGTCAAAGCAAACGTATATTCTATGGAACATCCAAAAAGGGGGGTTGTTTTTGTCTGCAAAAAAGAGGTTTTATACCTATGGAAATCCACTCGCCGCAATTCATTAGTAACAAATCGAAATAAATAAGGATAGATTCATCCCCCCAAAATTGGAAAGAAAAAAAGTTTGTTTTTAGTTTCCATATTTTGATTTGGTAGGCTAGAAACAAATAGCTTGTGTAAATTCGATTTCGTGATGTTTCGTTTTCTCCCCCCTTTCGTTCTCTTCTCTTTAATGAATAACTCAAAATTTTGCTACCCCCCTCCTTTTTTGTTTTGATCATCCCATTCAGAAAATTATCTCAATTCTTTTTGTGCTATGGTAGGCAGCAGATTTTTTTGCACTATTTGGAGAGTTTTTTGGTCTCGAAATCTGACTTCCTTAACTCTTCGGGTTTTCGGGAATTCACCTAAAGAAAGGAAATGCTTCGAATTTGACCAATTGAAATAGCTGGAAACTTTTTTGCGCATTTTTGCATTCGAAGCGGACTCTTCCTCTTATTTATTCGATTTCTGTATTCTTGTAAGATTCGTTAAAATTATCAAGGACTACTTACCGAATAACAAATAAAAAACAGAGAACGATTCGCTACCTTGGAATAGAACTCATTTTAGTGAAATGAAAAAGAAAATTTCAATATTAGATCGCGTAGAGGCGACGAATGAGGCCACTTTATTAAATTGAAATTTTATAAAAAATGGCAAAAAAGAAAGCATTTATTCCCCTTCTATTTTTTGTATCTACAGTCTGTTTACCCTGGTGGAGCTTTCTAGCATTTAATAAAAGTCTGGAATCTTGGGTTACTAATTTGTGGAATACCAAGCAATTCGAAACTCTTTTGAATGATATTCCAGAAAAGAGTCTTCTGGAAAAATTCCTAGAATTAGAGGAGCTCCTACTGTTGGACGAGATGATAAAGGAATACCCGGAGACACATCTAAAAAAGTTTCGTATAGGAATCCATAAAGAAACGATTCAATTGATTCAGCTGCACAATGAAGATTGTATCCATACAATTTTGTCCTTCTCGACCAATATAATCTGTTTCGTTATTCTAAGTGGTTATTCTATTATAGGTAATAAAGAACTTATTACTCTTAACTCTTGGGTTCAGGAATTCCTCTATAACCTAAGCGACACAATAAAAGCATTTTCTATTCTTTTATTAACCGATTTATGTATCGGATTCCATTCACCTCATGGTTGGGAACTACTGATTGGCTCTATCTACCAAGATTTTGGATTTTCTCATAACGACCAAGTTATATCTGGCCTTGTTTCCACTTTTCCAGTCATTCTAGATACAATTTTGAAATATTGGATCTTCCGTTATTTAAATCGTGTATCCCCATCACTTGTAGTGATTTATCATTCAATGAATGACTGAAAAAGGTCTACTGATATTAATTCAATTAGAATGTTTGTTACTTGGGGCATAAGCATTCCAAAACGTACTGACTCTTTCTACCCACCTAAGGCAAGAAGGTACGCCAATATTCCAGTAAGATTAGTCCAATAAATAGCAGAATCGCGGATAGGGAACTATACTAGCGACCTACCCAATTTATTGTAGAAATTTTCGGGATCAAAAATTGTACCATGCAAACTAAAAATACCCTTTCTTGGATAAAAGAATATATTACTCGATCTATTTCCGTATCACTCATTATATATATAATAACTCAGTCATCCATTTCAAACGCATATCCCATTTTTGCACAGCAGGGTTATGAAAATCCCCGCGAAGCAACCGGTCGTATTGTATGTGCCAATTGTCATTTAGCTAATAAACCCGTGGATATTGAGGTTCCCCAAGCGGTCCTTCCTGATACTGTATTTGAAGCAGTTGTTCGAATTCCTTATGATATGCAACTAAAACAAGTTCTTGCTAATGGCAAGAAGGGGGGTTTGAATGTAGGAGCTGTTCTTATTTTACCCGAGGGGTTTGAGTTGGCTCCAACCGATCGTATTTCTCCCGAGATGAAAGAAAAAATAGGCAATCTTTCTTTTCAAAGCTACCGACCAAATCAAAAAAATATTCTTGTGATCGGCCCTGTTCCGGGGCAAAAATATAGTGAAATAACCTTTCCTATTCTTTCACCGGACCCTGTTACTCAAAAAGATGCTCATTTTTTAAAATATCCCATATATGTAGGCGGTAATAGGGGAAGGGGTCAAATTTATCCCGACGGAAGCAAGAGTAACAATACTGTTTATAATGCTACAGCAGCGGGTATCGTAAATAAAATAATACGAAAAGAAAAGGGCGGATACGAAATAACCATAGGGGATGCCTCGGATGGGCGGCAAGTCGTTGATATTATTCCGCCAGGGCCAGAACTTCTTGTTTCAGAGGGTGAATCCATCAAACTCGATCAGGCATTAACGAGTAATCCTAATGTGGGTGGGTTTGGTCAGGGAGATACAGAAATAGTACTTCAAGATCCATTACGCGTCCAAGGCCTTTTGTTCTTCTTGGCATCGGTTATTTTGGCACAAATTTTTTTGGTTCTTAAAAAGAAACAGTTCGAGAAGGTTCAATTATCCGAAATGAATTTCTAGATCAAGTTCATAACAAGAAAAAAAGTCTTGTTTATTTCTAGTTATGTATGATCACGAAAAAAGTACAAAAGCTCTTTTTTTATAGTTTTTTTGTTCAACGAGATGCCGGGAGTTAGTTGTAGTACATTCTTAGTCATACTATGTATATTATAGTATATTGTGCAGAAGACTATTTGAATTTTTAACTTTACTTTGTTTCAATCCAAATTGTAATGATGTAACTATGTAACTCTTATTAGATTAAAATGGTATCAAATGTATCAATTCAATAGGTTTTCTATTCGAGAAAAAAATTCGATTAGATTGAGACACTAGACTAAGCATAGAATAAAACACACAGATAAATTAGGGGAATAAATGAGTCTAGGGGGGATTCTTTGCCTTCCTAATCTTCGACACAAGAAAAGGGTGTGTAAAATTCCTTTTCTTGTGTCAATGTCAAATAGTAATGATTCGTGATGGCCCTCGTCAAAGACGCGTCATTTTCGATTTTTTAATATAATCTACTTTAGGAGAGGAGGTTCAGGAGATTTAACCGAACTTTTTTTGTTTGACTATTACGCATATAATAGATAGAACAAAGTAAAAGTAGTGGACAAACAAAAAAAGAGAGATAATTTTATTGAACAACAAATAGAACTTCTTCAATGAACTTATAAAAAAATTTCAACTTGGATTTGCTGAATACAAAAAGGATATACTACTCGAATTTTTTCTAATAGTCTAGTATAGGAGGTTTTCGTGCTATTTGATCTACCTATTTTTGTATTTTCTTTTTGTTTTCTTTTCTGCGATAAAATACTCTTATTTATTCTAATTTAGAATTATTCTTATTATAATGATTTTTTTATAATTATTACGAATTTAACGGGTACCTCCCCCTTCTTTGGTACTCTAATTCGAGGGGGAAGGAGGGTCCCGTTGAGTTCTTACGCTTTCATATCTATACCGCAGCTCATGCAATTACTACAGGGATGAACCCAATCCGGAATATGACCCATAAAAGAAAATGCCTAGTAAACCAATCACAACAATGCCGGTTACAGTACCTATTATCCAAAGCGGAATCCT